CAAGGGGTCAGGTCCACTTACATTTTTTGAATATTAACACTATCCGTATTATCCGCGGAAAAAAAAAGAAGACTAAGACTCGATTTTCATGAAAAAGCCCTTTATCGGATTTGAACCGATGACTTACGCCTTACCATGGCGTTACTCTACCACTGAGTTAAAAGGGCCCTATTCAATTCATGAATTAGCCATTTTCTATTATGAGTCTACTACATATATACATATATGCAGTAGACTCATAATGGACAAAAAATTTGTATTTACCTAGAAAGTGGGTAACATTTTTCTCGTTTTTGCATTTTCTGGCTTAGTGCGAGATAGTGATAGGCATATTATATTGCATCTCAACGATAAACGAAGCAATGAGTGAAAATGGAGGAAAATAAATTAAATGAAACTAAATGGGGTTTTACCTCCCCTACCCCTTTTTTCTGTCCGGCTAACCATTGCCTAAACTGAAGGAATCCTATACTTCCTTTCGTTATATCGAATAGTATGGGATGCTTCATGAATGAAGCATCAACCCCCCAAAAAATGTTATGATTCTATAGAATCATAACATAGAAAGACTCTTCGGATCTAGCCATACCATTAGATTATATTGACAATTCCAAAAAACTGTTCATACTATCATCATAGTATGATGACGGTCGGGCGGATATGCCCCCATCGTCTAGTGGTTTAGGACATCTCTCTTTCAAGGAGGCAACGGGGATTCGACTTCCCCTGGGGGTAGGGTACTACAAAAGGAAGTTGATCATGGATTATCAATAAGCCTAGAATGAATTCTTCCTGGGTCGATGCCCGAGCGGTTAATGGGGACGGACTGTAAATTCGTTGGCGACATGTCTACGCTGGTTCAAATCCAGCTCGGCCCAAAAATCACCGCTCCATGAGTATAATATAACCAATTTGTCCTACAGAAAAGAAATGCTTGATCTGTAGAAATGAAGGAAAAGGGTCAATTTTTTTGCTCTATTTATATTTTTTTCTCATCTCATTGAAAGGTTGATTATCCACTTTTAACAATAAAAAAAAAAGAATCACTAGTTACTAATAATCCGCGGCACTCTCGCTAAAGCCCGTGCTTATGTGGATATGATATCACTATATCATTCGTGTATCTGTTACGTTACAACATGACAATTCTTATGAAACCATAAGAATATGTATGCTATACACCTTGCTGGGATTGTAGTTCAATTGGTCAGAGCACCGCCCTGTCAAGGCGGAAGCTGCGGGTTCGAGCCCCGTCAGTCCCGAACTAGGATCCGATGAATTTATCAATTCATTTCTCTATTTTTCGCGAAAGGGAAGAGGGGAATTTTTTTTCTTTTGTTTCGCATTTCTCTTCAGTATTTTTTGTTCGAATATTTTATTTTTTATACTTTACTTAATCCTTTCTTTTTCCATCTCACTTATACTGTTTGTATCTGTGTATGATCCAGACAATACCAGTCATATGATACCTCATAATTTTATGTACATAATTCTATGTATATGTATGTATTAAGTAGGGAAGTTGTATAAGGAAGATAGCTAATAGGTTATAGAAAAGAAAAAGTGGAAAAAGGGTATGAAAATCTAATGATTGATGTGTATTTCTGATCAAATCAAAAATGATATTTTTGATTTAGTATGATAAAAGATCTTTCCTTTCTATGTTATACTACTACTATATTATTGAATTTTCGACGATGAATTGATTTGATAGATCAGAAATTGTTATTCATAATATTGATCTGATTCAGTATCATCGGGATGCAATTAATCCCGTTGAATTTGCAGGAGTCAAATTTATCATCTCTATGGGATTAGATCCCGAGTTATTGCGAAACAAAAGAAGATTAGATTATGGAAGTCAATATTCTCGCACTTATTGCTACTGCACTGTTCATTCTAGTTCCTACTGCTTTTTTACTTATCATCTATGTAAAAACAGTCAGCCAAAATGATTAATTTGAATGAAACTTGAATTATTATTAGTTCTTATCGATGATTCAAGAAATGAAAGAAAGGGATTCAAACTCTAAATCTTAAATGAAATGATTAGGCTGGAATCAGAAGTATCGTAGTAAGTATCTAAGCTGGTGTGGTAGAAAGAACTATATATATAGTTCTTTCTACCACACCAGCTATAGTATTGTTATTATTATTATTATATATAGATCAAATTACAATATGTATGTACATTACAATATGTATGTACATATATTAGATGTACATATAGATAGCACTCTATTTCTTTTAGTTTGATTTCCCATCTCAAGAAGTAATTGATTGAACAATTAACGGATGATCCGCGGAGTTAAGTTATACAGTAACTTCTTCGGATTTGTAAAAGGAGTAGAGCAGACCCTGTCCATTTTTCATGCTTAAACATGAGATGAATCAAAAAAAGCATAAAAACTTTTCTAGTAGTCTAAAACAAATGTTAAATGTGTGATATGTGGATCGCTCAACAGAAGAAAGATCTCATTTTATTATGTGTCGGATCTCTTTGGCCAATCACTAATAGCTTCGTTTCCGATAGAAAGAAAATATGTATTGTCGTAATAGCGGAACGACTTTCTTTTAGAAAGGTAAAAGAAAAAGGGAAATAAATAAAGAAAAAAAAATAGTATTAGTTTTTCTTATTGTAATATCCATAATTATGATAAGAGCTGATTCACTAAAATGGAATATTTAGGAAAAATTAGGTTGGAAAAAATAGCCTATCATGCGTAGATTTGAGTTTCGAAAGTAATCATTCATTACTGTATTCCAGTACAATTTGGAAGACATTTTTCTTTTTTTAGGGCTTCGCAAAATGATCAATAAAGAATTGATACGATTCGATTGAGCAATTAGTAGTGCCCAGCCCTAGAGTCCACTCCTTCCCCATACTACAAGTGAAAGGGAAAATGTAAAGACTACCATTAAAGCAGCCCAAGCAAGACTTACTATATCCATGTGAATTATGTCCCCTATTTCTATGAAGGAATTATTCTATTATTGATTAATAATCATAGCGGAATCAATGGCGCAGAGTCAAAATAGGTAAGACTATTTATTGATGAACCAATTCAATGAATACACTTGTAACAAGTTTCTCTATTTTAGGGTTTCTGGTAAAATCAGGAAGCATTTAGTACAAATACGATGATACACACGCCTTTTCCTTGGAAATATCAAAGGAATGCTTCTATATGGAGCATGTAAGAATAGTAAGACCTATTGTTTGTTTTGATATTAATGCCTTTCCTTACTAAGCAAAAAGCATAAAAATATACCATCACGATAGATAACTATCTATCAGATACCTCTATTTCCTATTTGATCTAAGCTTACTGTCTTTCTTTCTGTGAAAGAATCAGGAGAACCCACCACCACTATTAATTAATACATTCTTTTTTTTTTTCAACTTTAACCTTTACTCTTTTAATACCAGACGGAGTCATGAGACACTACTTTGAATAAGGGTAATTTAAGAGATCTTGTTATTATAGTCTTTCGTATAATCTCTTCTTCAATTCTAGTAGCAAAAACAGAGTGTCCCTTAGGAACCTTTGGATACCGAGATTTCCGACCTTAGTTCTGAATCCCGGAATTGACTCTCACCATTTATTTGATTCAATTGAAAAATCAAATAAATAGTGAGAGTCAATCATTAAATGAATAAGTGAGAGTTGCTTCATCCCTATTGATACCGATTTGGGCTACACCTAAATTTTGAGAAAAAAAAATGACAGTCTTTTAGAAAACCTACGCCATGGGTTATCAAAATCGAGTATTGACACGCCCACTTAGTCCTTTGCCTCTGCTTCTTGCTCCGCAAGAATTCGTCGAATTAGATCGGCACAAGATAGGAAAGAAATCAAAAATCTTTTGTTGATCAGGCGACACCCGGATTTGAACTGGGGATAAAGGATTTGCAGTCCCCCGCCTTACCACTTGGCCATGCCGCCAAATTCGGTCCAAAATGGATAAAAATATTATCTATATTCTAATTCTATCACTCACTCCTTTTTTTATCTTGAATACCATTGTACTTATCCTTTTTTTAAAATAAATTCCTGTTTTTTATTGGATCTAGTTTAGATTCTTCTCTTCGATTGATTGTATCTTAAAATATACATCGCTTAAAAACATCCCTTCTCTTTTCTATTGAGAGTAGAAAAAATGGATTTCCGGTCACAGACTGCAAAATTCAGGACAAATTGGAAACATTAACAATTTACTTTGAATTAGCGAACGATTCTTCCATTTTTATCTCCAATGAAATTTTGTTTCATTGAATGGCAAAAGAAAATCAAATTGATTTATGACTAATCAGTATTCATTTTTTTTTTCAATAATCAATCCTTTTCAATTTCAATTATCAATATTATCAATTATAATAACATATATGTGTATATGTAAACCCCAGAACAGAAATTGTTACCCAGATACCAAACCGGATTTCTCTCTTATGTGCATATCCCTATAGAGAATCCTCCTGTTTCAATTTTTCATTGAATATATTGAATAGAAAATACAAATTTTGATAGAGTGTGACTCACGTTGTCCCAAATGAAATTACAATAAAAGATGTGCTATATGGATAAAATGGATAGCCGTATCGGCATGTACATGTACTTAATAAAATAAATACAATAAATACTATTCTTATTATATTTTCTATTTCTATTACGCAATTCAATCATATTCTATAAATTCCACTGACTACCAAAAAGAATCCGCGAATTCTTTTTTGAACATGAAGTTAAAAAAAAAAGGGAAACTCTATACTACTTCTGATTATTCTGTCTTTATCTCATTCATAGAGAGGAGATCGAATTTCGAACCCATTTCTTTTTTTTGTACCCCATTGGATCGTAATATCATAATAATAGGTAGAAATTGGATCAATTTTGATATTCTATACAAGAACAAGACTCCATAAGTGGAACTCACATAATTTTTTTTCAGGAATATTTTATCAATTTATTTCTATTTGTACCTGTCGCAAATTCGAACTT